TTGTTCGCTGTTCAAGAATTCTTGTTTAGGCAGTTCATACCATCCATACATAGTGTATTGATCTAAGATTTCAATTCTTCCGTGTTTCAGCAGTAGCATATTGTTCCATGAAAAAATTTTGCATGTCATCCGGGAAAAGCCATCTTTTTCTCACCAATGTCTTTTGCATTTGATCCAATAGTGTTCTGTTAGATAGGAACAGATTTGATAAATACTGATAACTCTCGGATAGAGTATTAGAACGGAAAGATCCATTAGAACTATTGGTTCTTCTAAGCCATCTCCGGCGATGATTCAACCCTTCGAAGCGCTTTTCTTGCGTCTCCTCGAAAATCCAGCTTTTTCTCATAGATTTGATTTCGGAAGTAATAAACCACTTTAATATCTCTTCATCTGCATCTGCAAAGAATTCTCGATGTGAAAACATAGAGGCAAGGGCCGGATCTTCGGATAGGACAAAGAATGGATTTCCAGGGTTCCAAATGAATTGGCTTATTCGAAAAAGGACTTGTTCTTTGGAAATTCGAATTCTAGCTCGTGTCAGGTATATACTCTGCAAGAACGCCTCGTAAAACTTATCACCGACTTCATAATTAAACCTGTCAAATTGAGGTTCAAACCCATCGTTATCTTGATCGTCAAGCTTATAATACACACCCCTCTCCTTCTTTTGCTCATTCGCTTCAAGAGGATTAGGATTCGGTTCAACTTCATCATAATACGAATCATTCTCTTGATCATTCTCTTCAAGCTCATCCTCTTCATAGTCCGCAAGAACGAACTGGATCTGCTTGGCCCAAAATGAACTGGACCAATAGGGAACTCCCAATTCATTGTCATTGGTCCTTTCGACCCAATCAAATAGAAAGCCCCAAGGGGACCATATTCTAGGAGCCCAAACTATGAAATTGGAGAACACCTTCTGCGGGTTGACTTTTTCCCCCGCTACAAACACCTCCTCCGATTCATAGAGAAATTTCTGATCAATCATAGATTGAAATCCATTTTGTATCATATCTGAGGGATTCCTTGGTTCGGGCCGAAGAAGCAATGGCACTCGATCCTTATCAAACTGACTGCAATCTTTTTCTGTCCGTGAGCATCCCTCTAGATCTGTCCGTGAGAATCCCTCTAGAATGCCTTCTATTTCTAATAGGCCATGAACTAGATCAAAATCATTCTCAACGAGTCTACCATAAGCGATCCTATTGTTTTCCTCTGGTTCGGGTGGAGACCAAAGATCTTGAGCGACCGATCCGGCAGAACAATTCAAAAGATAAAGAAGTATCGTTAATTTCTTCGTGCTCATTCCAAGTTCGACGTACGAGCTGTACAAATAAAAATCCCCTTCGTTACAGAATGTCTTCTGCAAATAGATAGATATCGGATCTATGGGGCAATTATTTAGAAGTAAATTTTGTGCGACAGCCCTTCCTATCTGATAGAAAAGGAGCCGAGAATTCTGAACCGGTATTAGATGGGCTCGCAAATCCCAAGTTTGTCTATGACGAGCGAATCTAATTGTATTTTCGTCTATAATTGATTTCCCATGTGAAATACTAATCGATAGGGCCTCATTGGTAAGTGCTATAAGATCGTGTGCATTGGAACCCATGGTTATGGCCGCGAATCCATTAGCCTGGAACGCTTTTTTTTCCAAGCGAAATCCCCTAGTATATGAAAGAGTGAAAAAGTGCTTTCGTTGTTGTGGAATAAGAGGCCTTCGTACCTTAATGCACGTATCTAATCTATGCGGAGCTATTAGAGAGGGATCCACGAATTGGGGAAAATGGGTCGAAGCAATAACAAGACTATTTCCAGTGGAAGATCTTTCACAATCCCAGGAGAGAAGGTTCACTAATAGCTCGAGGGAGAAGGAACCCGAATCCCTAAAATGCAGCTCATGAATGTTTGGAATCCATATTATGCAAGGAGAGATTGCTTTTGTTAATTCGATTTGAAGGCTGATATAAAATTGGGCTACGCGCCACACCGTGTCCATCTCCTCAGTTAGCGCATCCATCCTAGTTAGCTGTTCCAGCTCCATATTAATCTTATCGTCATGAGCATCTCTCTCCTCAAAACTATAGATACTAGGATCAAAATCAATATCCATATTGTCAAAAACATGAATATCTTGATTAATAGCCTCAATAGGGTCACGAGCATCAATAAAAATCTCGATCTCATCATCACTGGCATCACTGGCATCATCATCATCAGCAAAACGAAAAACTGTATCCCGGAACTTGTCCAGAAATATCGTAATGAAAGGAAGATAGGAGTTTTTCGTTAGGTATTTGACCAAATAGGATCGTCCAATTCCTATAGAACCTATCACTAAAATACCCCGAGAGGGGGTTACAGCTAAGCGGAGCGAAAAGGGTTGTAGATCAGATGGGACATGAACACTATTAGCCCCAGACGGGGTTTGTGCATAAGTGATTGTCTGATAATGAGCAAGGAATAGCCGTCTTTCTGCTAAAGAGGATGTATCGAA